GAAAGTTTTCCTGTTCTAAGACGCATTTGATTTATATTTGTTTCATTTGCTAATAATCGATAAATTAATTGTTCTTTAGACATTTCTAAACTAAAAAATAAAACTGGTAACTGATAATGTTTGATTATATTTAATGTTATATTTAAAGAAAATGCTGTTTTACCCATTGAAGGTCGTCCAGCAATAATAATTAAGTCAGATTTTTGAAATCCTTGTGTTAATGAATCTAAATGATAAAATCCTGATGATAATCCATATAGCGTTGAATCAAGTGATTTTTTTTTCAATTCTGAAAAAATACTTGAAAATAATTCTGCACTATTGGCAAGTGGATCATTTTTAATTTTATTGGTTATATTAAATGCTTCGATTTCAAATTCATATAAAATCGTTTCCAAAGGAAGATTTGTAATATATCCAGAATTAATGGTTTTATACCCTAACTGAATTAAAGATCGTCTTAAAAATTTATCTTGTACCAGTCGAATATATTCTTCTAAATAAACTAAATTTGGAATTTGATTTATTAATTCAATTAAAACTTTCACGCCACCTACTTTTTCTAACAAACCATTATCTTGTAGAAATGTATTTAATGTAAGAATATCCACCGGGATTTTTTGTTGAGACATAGTGATAATTGCTTTGTAGATTTCTTGATGGTTTTTAAAATAAAAACTTTCAAGCGTTAATGTTTTTAAAGTTATATCAATTGCTTCAGAACTAATTAATAAACTACTTAATATTATTTTTTCAGCGAGAAAATTATGTGGTAAATATTTTTTAATTGTTAATTGACCTGTATTTTTATTGAATTTTTGCATTTTTCTAAAATTAATAAATAAAATTTAAAGTATTGCTTTTTTTTATTCTTCCAACTATATTATATGTTACGCGTCCTTAGTTCAGTTGGTAGAACGCTAGTCTCCAAAATTAGATGTCGAGGGTTCGAGTCCTTCAGGACGCGTTTCTCTTTTTCAAGAGGTCTATATTTCTTATTAATAGAATTTTTCTACTCTAGATTCAGTAACTAATTGATTTTGTAAATACTTAATCATGTTTTTCCATTAAAACTAAAAGTACAAATATCGTTCTAATTAATTTATTAAACTTTTGTTAATAAAGTAAGATTTAATAATTAATTAAAGTTAAAATTATATGGATATACTTTTTTAACAACAAAAACAAACTCATATGGCTAAAAAAATAACTGCATTAATTAAATTAGCTTTACCTGCAGGTAAAGCTACGCCTGCGCCTCCTGTTGGACCAGCATTAGGTCAACATGGTGTAAATATTGCAGCATTTTGTAAAGAATATAATGCAAAAACAACTGATAAAGGTGGACTTATTATTCCTGTAGAAATTTCTGTATATGAAGATCGAAGTTATACATTTATTCTTAAAACACCACCTGCGTCAGTTTTACTTGCTAATGCCGCAAATATTAAAAAAGGTTCAGCAACACCAAATCGAGTAAATGTTGGTTCAATTACTAAAGCTCAATTAGAAGAAATTGCGAGCATTAAATTACCAGATTTAAACACTACTAAAATTAGTAGTGCCGTAAAAATTGTTGAAGGGACTGCTCGTAATATGGGTATCTCTATTACCGATTAATTACTAGTTTATAAATTTTGAAGGGAGAAATTATATGCGAAAATTATCGCGTCGTCAACAAGAAAACCGTAAAAAAACTGACCGTACTATTTATTCAGATAGTATAGAGGCAATTAAAATTTTAAGAGAAACAGCTACTACTAAATTTACAGAAACAGTAGAATTACATGCTAACTTAAATATTGATCCAAAATATGCTGATCAACAACTCCGTACAACTGTGACATTACCTCATGGAGTGGGTAAATCAATTAGAATAGCTGTTTTAACAAATGATTCTAATTTTACTGAAGCAACAGAGAATGGAGCAGATATTGTTGGTAGTAATGAGCTGATTGAACAAATAAGTCAAGGCAATATTAATTTTGATTTATTAATTGCAACTCCAGATATGATGCCAAAATTAGCAAAATTAGGTCGTGTATTAGGACCAAAAGGGTTAATGCCATCACCTAAATCTGGAACTGTAAGTACTACATTAAGTACAACTTTATCAGAATTTAAAAAAGGAAAATTTGAATACAAAGCTGATAAAACTGGAATTGTTCACGTTAGTTTTGGAAAATCAAATTTTACTGAAAATCAATTAGTTGAAAATTTAACTGCATTATATCAATCAATAGAACAAAATAGACCACCTGGTGTTAAAGGTAAGTATTTTAAAAGTTTATTTATTTGTACTAGTATGGGTCCATCTATTCAATTAGATTTAAATACTTTTGATTAATTCGATTCTAAATTACTTTTTTACAATAATTAAAATATATACATAAATATAAAAAGAAAACATTTTATGTCAGAAAAAATTGATCAAATTGTTGAAGATTTAAAAACATTAACATTATTAGAAGCGTCAGAATTAGTAAGTAAAATTGAAGAAACATTTGGTGTAGATGCATCAGCAAGCGTTGGTGGAGGAATGATGATGGCGGCTCCAGCTGAAGCCGAAGCGGCTGAAGAAAAAACTGAATTTAATTTAATGTTAGATGAAGTTCCAGCAGATAAGAAAATTGCTGTGTTAAAAGTTGTTCGTGGATTAACTGGATTAGGATTAAAAGAAGCGAAAGAATTAGTAGAGTCAGCACCAAAACTAGTTCAAGAAGCATTACCAAAAGATACTGCTGAAGATGGGAAAAAACAAATTGAAGACGCGGGTGGAAAAGCATCGTTAACGTAAGAGTGAAAATTTTTTCAAAAAAAAAGATTTATTAAATGTAGATCTATTTTTTAGAAAAAAATTTAAACTTTATAGTAAATACGAGAATATTCCTGAAAAAATCAATTTGAACAATAGAAAATATCTAATATTACTATTAATAAGGTATTGAAATATATACATATATTCAATTTTTAATTTATGTCTAGTTTAAAAAAACAAGAAACAATTACTAATTTAGAAAACAAGTTTATTAAACAAAATATTCCAAAAATTAGTATTGGTGATACTGTTAAAGTCGGTGTTAAAATTATTGAAGGAAATAAAGAACGAGTTCAATTTTATGAAGGAACTGTTATTGCACGAAAAAATAGTTCCATTAATACAATGTTAACCGTTCGTAAAGTATTTCAAGGTATTGGGATAGAACGTATTTTTTTAATTCATTCACCAAAAATAGATTCGATTGAAATTTTACGTTCATCGAAAATTCGAAGATCAAAATTATACTATCTACGAAATTTAAAAGGAAAAGCAAGTCGTTTAAAACAACGATTTGAATAAAACTAAAAATTTAATAAAAAATTTTATTTGTACTTAGTTTTCGTAGTATAATACTAAACAGTAAAGCAATAATAGAAATAATTTTTCGACTTTTGCTTTCTAATCATTTAAAATAAGGAGTTATATGGCAACTTATAAAGTAACATTATTGAGTGAAGAGCACGATATCGATACAACAATTGACTGTAATGATGATGTATTTGTTTTAGACGCAGCAGAAGAACAAGGAATTGACTTACCTTACTCTTGTCGAGCAGGTGCTTGTTCAACATGTGCAGGTAAAGTTAGTGCTGGTAAGATTGATCAATCTGAACAAACGTTTTTAGATGATGATCAAGTTGGTGACGGCTTTGTTTTAACTTGTATTGCATACCCTATGTCAGATTGTACAATTCTTGTACACCAAGAAGACGAATTATACTAAATTTGTTAAAAATAAAAAGGAATGACTTATGAATAATTTGTCATTCCTTTTTTTATTAAAAGTTAAGTTCAGCAGCTTGAACTTTCTCGTATTGTTTTTTCTTTAAAATTAAAAAGACTTGTGTTAATAATACACAGAAACAAAATGCTAGATAACCAACAATTCGTGATGGATTTTGTAAAACAATCTCCGTTTCTTCTTGACCAAATCCACCAGCATTTGGATCAATATTTAATGGTTGGTCGACTTTAACTAAATCGCCTTGTTTTACAAGTAATGTTAAACCTGCTGGTACAACTTGCGAAGTTTTATTTCCATTTGAGTTAATAATTGTAATATTATTTTCTCCTTTTTCCGCTGTACTAATTTCTGAAATTTGTCCAGCTTGTACAGCTCCGAAAGCATTTATATTACTTTTTTCTCCTGTTGGATAAACTTGTCCACGACCACGATTTCCGCCAGCATACATTGGGTATGTTAAATATTTAACTTCTGAATTTTTTTCAGGATCAGGGGCAACTACTGGGAAAATAAGTTCTTGATGTGTTTTTCCCGCAATTGGTCCAACAACTAAAATATTATCTAATTCAGTGCTATAAGGTGAAATAAACACACCTTTATTTTTTGCCTTAACTTCAGCTGGAATTTGACTTTTAGCAGCTAATTTAAAACCTTTTGGTAAAATTAAAATTCCACCTACATTTAAATCTGCAGGTTTACCATTTGCGCCTACTTGTTGACGATTTACATTATATGGGACTTTAATTTCGACCTCAAAGACAGAATTTGGCAGTACAGCTTGTGGTGCTTCGATTTCAATAGCTTTTTGGTTTAAATGACAGTTAGCACAAGCTAATTTTCCATTTGCTGCACGTGGATTCGAATACCCTTGTTGAGCAAATACAGGATATGCTTCCGAATTTTCAATACAAAAACCAAATAAACTTACAGCAATCGTTAAAGTAAATAAAAGACTTTTAAAAAACTTGTTAGTTGCCATGGATTGAATACTTGTTAAGTATATATATATAAATTAATTTTTTATTAAAAACAGGATACCTACTCCTGAAAAATATAACATTAATATTGCTAACGACAGTAATAATTGTGTAAGCGGATCGGTAGAAGGTGTTAAAACTGCTCCAATAATTGTTGAAACTAGTATTACGTATCGCCATGCAGCTAACATTTGTTTAGCTGATATAAAATTTAATAAACCTAATAAGATTTGAATAATTGGAATTTGAAATGCTAGTCCTGTACTATAAAAAAGAACTAAAATAAATTCAAAATATTGATCAAATGACCATAAAGGTTCAATAACTTCATCACTATAGTTTAAAAAAAAGTTTAGGGCTGCAGGTATTAAGACATAATAAGAAAAAGCTAACCCTAAACTAAAAAGACATAACGAACTTAATAATAAAGGTAAAATAATTTTTGTTTCTTTTTTAGTTAAACCCGGCAATAAAAACAAGATTATTTGTCCTATTGCAAATGGACTGCCAAAAAGTAAACCTGTATAGAAAGAAATTTTTACAGTTGAAATAAAATATTCACCCGGGGAAGTTTGAAAAAATTTTACATTGCTAACAGGTAATTCTAAGATTTTAACTAAAAGCTTAACATCGAGAAAAGCTATAAAAGTTAACAATAAAATTATCCAAAATGTATGAAAGATACGTTGTCGTAATTCTTCAATATGTTCGGAGAATGGTAATTCCAACGTGACAGTCTTATTATTTGTAAAGTTAAAATCAGAATTTGTTACCATAAGTTTAAACTTTGCATCTTTTCTAGTGTGTAAGGAGCAAAAATATTTCTTATCATAAAACAGAAAGTGCAAAAAGTTTATGACTTTTTGCACTTTCTATTTTATGATAAATAATTTATAGCTTCAAGACGTGCTGTTGCTTTTTTTAATTCAACAGATGCATCAAGTCTCGCTTTACTTGTCTCAGCATTTTCAATAGCTAATGTAGCTTTTTCTAATTCTTTTGTAGCTTCACTTAATTCAACAGAAACAAGTTCTTCAACATCGTTTACTAAAACAGTAACACGATTTCGATCAATTTCAGCTAGCCCACCACACAAAATAATGGGTGTCCATTTATCATCTAGCTTGATTCGTAGTAGACCAGTATCTAAGGCTGTTATTAAGGCAGCATGACCTTCTAACACACCTACTTGACCAGTTAAACCAGGTAAGACAACTTCATCCGCCGTTGTCGAACAAATAACTCTATCTGGAGTTAGAACGCGAATGTTCATCATATAGTATTACTCCTTATTTTAGAGTTTCTGCTTTTTGGATTGCTTCATCGATATTACCTACAAGATAGAATGCTTGTTCTGGTAATTCATCTAATTCACCGTTTAATACCATAGTGAAACCTTTAATAGTCTCTTCTAAACTTACATATTTTCCAGGCGAACCTGTGAAAATTTCTGCAACAAAGAATGGTTGTGATAAGAATCGTTCTACTTTTCGTGCACGAGCAACTGTTAAACGATCTTCTTCAGATAATTCATCAATTCCTAAAATTGCAATAATATCTTGTAATTCTTTATAACGTTGTAAAGTTTCTTTTACAGTTTCAGCCATTTCGTAGTGTATCTCACTAACAATTCCAGGCTGTAACATTGTCGAAGTTGAGTCTAATGGATCTACGGCAGGGTAAATACCTTTTGCAGCTAAATTTCGAGATAATACTGTTGTTGCATCTAAGTGAGCAAATGTTGTTGCTGGAGCTGGATCTGTTAAATCATCAGCTGGTACATAAACAGCTTGAATTGAAGTAATAGAACCTTGAGTTGTTGAAGTAATACGTTCTTGTAACGCACCCATTTCAGTAGCTAAGGTTGGTTGATAACCTACAGCTGATGGCATACGACCTAATAATGCTGATACTTCAGAACCTGCTTGTGTAAAACGGAAAATATTATCAATAAATAATAATACATCTTGTTTATTTACATCACGGAAGTATTCAGCCATAGTTAACGCTGTTAAACCAACACGCATACGTGCACCTGGTGGTTCATTCATTTGACCATACACTAATGCTACTTTTGAGTCTGCAAAGTTCTTTTCGTTGATTACTCCAGATTCCTTCATCTCTTCATATAAATCGTTTCCTTCACGTGTACGTTCGCCTACACCACCGAAAACAGATACACCACCGTGTGCTTTTGCAATATTATTAATTAACTCCATAATTAACACTGTTTTACCTACACCGGCACCACCGAATAACCCAATTTTACCACCACGACGATATGGCGCTAATAAATCTACAACTTTAATACCAGTTTCAAAAATTGAAGGTTTCGTTTCTAATTCTGTAAAAGCAGGAGCATCACGATGAATTGGTAAAGTTTCATCATATGAAACATCCCCTTGTTCATCTACAGGTTCACCAATTACATTGAAAATACGACCTAAAGTTGTAATTCCAACAGGAACACTAATTGGAGCTCCTAAATCAACAGCTTCAATACCACGTTTTAAACCATCAGTTGAACGCATTGAAACTGCTCGTATCTTGTTATCACCTAATAATTGTTGAACTTCAACAATATTTCCTATACCATCTGCAGTTTCAATCTTAATTGCACTATAGATTGGTGGTAATTTTCCATCAGGAAATACGATGTCTAACACAGGACCAATAATTTGAGTAACGTAACCTTTATTTATACCAGTTTTTACCATTTTGACTTAACATGTTTAAATATTTAAGAATAAATATACTTTCGGAATTCAATGGTTTATTTAAATAGAGCACTAATAAATTTGAAATTTATCTGCCACTTATAATTGTACAACAAAATAGTTTGAATTCTTGAATAAAATCTAGTTAAAGTGAACTTATTTAAAGTGTTAAATATCTGATTTTCTTCTTAAACGCGTAAAGGTCTATTAGTTAAATTAAACCAATTTCTTACTGTTTGATAACCATTTGGTTCTAATTCAAGAGCAACTCGCCAATACTTGGCAGCTTCATCAAAACATCTTTTGGCTAAGGCATCATCTTCTCTTCGTTCTAAACTAGTTAAAGTAGTTTGTTGATCACCCCACTCTAAAATTCGCACACCTTGTGCATGATAAATAACAGCAATATTATTATATGCTTGAGGTAAATCTGAATTTAATTCAATCGCTTCATGATAATATTCTAACGCTTCTGTATACTCGCCATTATTTCCAAAAAGTAAACCTATATTATAGAGAATAAAACTTCTATCATATGGATCTTCTTCAAGGTCAAGCGCCTCGTAATAATTATCTAACGCTTCAGCATATTGGCCTTTAGTTTGTGCACCCATTCCAGCTCTGTAGTATGAAAAAGCGTCTTTTTCTTGTTTACTAGCAGGTAAAAGTTTTAAAAGAATATCAGCCATTACACCGAAAGTTCGGTCGATAAAATTACCCATTATAAATACCTCAATTAAAATACAAATTAATAGTTCAGAGTTAATACATTATTATATTAGATAATTTAAAATTGTACAATAAATAATCTACTAACTCTGAAAATTGTTAAATTGAACTTGATGCCACAAATGGCAATAATGATAATACCCGTGCTCGTTTAATCGCTTTTGCTATTTGGCGTTGCTGTTGAACAGTTACGCCTGTTGCACGTCTAGGAAGAATTTTTCCTTGTTCTGTAAGAAATAATTTTAATAAATCAATATCTTTATAATCAATTTTTTGATTTCTACCAATTGTCGACAATGTTTGCTTTTGTGTTGCCATAAATTATTTTATTTCTTTATGAATAGTAGGTTTATTACAATGTGGACAATATTTTTTAAGCTCCAGTCTGTCCGGATTGTTACGGCGATTTTTTTGCGTTGTATAACGTGAGACGCCTGCGGAACGTTTGTTTGTATTTGATCGACATTCTGTACACTCTAACGTAATCAAAATACGAGTGCCTTTATTTTTTGCCATATAAATTCCTGTAATAAGATACGGTTAATATGTAATATTATTTTGATAAATAATTATATATTGAAGTTTTTATTTTGGCAAGAGTTTAAAGATTTTTGTCTTAAAATTTGATTTAAATATAATATATTTATTAAAAAAACTTTTAATTTTTTAGTAAATATATTATATTTTATTACTCTCATATATCTAATTAAAAATTTCAAAACTTGATTATATATTTTTATGGCAAATAGTAAATCTGCAGAAAAACGTATTAGTATTGCTAAACGAAATCAAAGACAAAATCGATTTTATAAAAGCTCGGTTCGAACATTAACAAAGCTATATTTAAAAAATGTTGAATTGTTTAAAACCTCACAAAATCCAAGTGATAGAGAAAAAGCACAATCTTTATTAAATTCAGTTTATAGCTTACTTGATAAAGGTAAGAAACGAAACGTGTTTCATAAAAACACTGTAGCGCGTAAAAAAATGAAATTAGCAGCCCAATTAAAAACAATTGACAATAATTAATAAAAAAGATGGTAAGGAAATTTTAAAAAACCATTGATGATTTCCTTACCATCATTTTTTTATTAAAAAAATTCATCACTTAATTTAAAAATTAATTAAGAATAAAGATTATGAAACAAAATATGAATTATATAACAGCTCTACCTGATTTTATTGAGATGCAACGAATCAGTTTTTGTTGGTTTATTGCGCATGGGTTAAGTGAAGAATTAATCGGTTTTTCAAATATTCATGATTTTAGTCACAATACAGAATATATTTTATTTGGACAAGAATATAATTTAGTAAAACCTACTTACAATATAACTCGCGCAAAAAAATATACAGCAAATTATGCAGCACAATTGGTAATTCCATTAGAAGTTAGAAATAAAAAAACAAATAGTATCAAGTATCACAATACATTTCCTATTGTAAATTTACCTTTAATGACAACTGCAGCTACGTTTATAATTAATGGATGTGAACGAGTTATTGTTAGTCAAATTATTCGAAGTCCTGGTATTTATTTTGAAAAAAATAAAAATCAAAAAAAAAGGAAGAGAGTTAGACGACGTCGATCAAGTGATATTCATAAACTACAATCATTTGCACCATTTGGTGAAGCGCTTATAGGAGAGCAAATGTTATATTTTGCTGAAAAAAAATCAAAACATTATGCTTCAACATTTTTACAGTCCGTAAAGTTACCACAATCAGAACAAAAATTTTATTTTGCTGAAAAAGAAGAAAAAATAAATTGGTATTGGACAAAAAAATCAATTTTTAATTATTCTTTTACTTATTTAGAACAACACGAAACGAATTTTAGTTTTTACTTTCTGGAATTTTTCAAAGTTTATAAAATTATCTTAACCACTTTTCCATCTCAAACAAAATTAAAACGTGTTAAGCTTGTTTGCAAATGGTTAAAACTAAAACAAAATGAATTAACTAGTCAAAATGCAAATCAATTATTAAATTATTTTAATTCTTTAATAAAGACATTAATAAAATATAGACTTTTAAAAAATAAACAAAAAGATTTTGAATTAATTAGTCAATTTACTAATTTTCAAACTCAATTAGAATCAGGAAAATTAGATCAACTTAAACAAAAAAAAATTAAAGAAAACTATAATCAAATAATTCGTAATTATCAAGAAAATACATCAACAAAATTTCATGTAATTCCAATTAAAACGATTAAACTGTTAAACCAAATAAATCGTTTCAATTTTTTAAAAAAAAATGTTCAACAAACAAATTATAAAATTAAAGAAATTACAACCATAATTAAAAATAAAACTTTAAAACCAACCTTATATTTTTCTACAAGTTTAAAAGAACCAATTAAATATAACTTAACAAAAAGAGAAAAAGATAAAATATATATAAGTTGGATTCGAAATAAAAAAAATAAAAAACATAAGTATTTAAAAACAAAATCTCAAATTCTTCAATATAAAGATGAACATATAATTAAAGATTTATATAAACAAAAATATGAAGAAAAAGATCTTTATACAGCTACTTTAATTCCAGAATATGGTTCTTGGATTCGATTTGGATTTCAAAAAAACACGAAAATTAATCTTTATAAGTATCCAATTAAAAATCAAGAAGATGAACTGATTATCCAAATTGATAAAGTCACTCAAAAACCAGTCATTCATTTATTAAAAGAAATGGGATTAACTGATTTAGAAATTTGTCGAAGTCTTCAACATTCAGACTTTTTTTATTTTAATAATAGTCTTTTAACAAATTCAATATATTCTCAGCAACCTTTATTACGATTTGATTTAAATTCTAATTATTATCAAAACATTTCAGAATTTTCTCGTATTTTTGATCCTAATTATTATCGATTAGGAAGAATTGGGCGGTTTAAAATAAATCAACGTTTAAATTTAAACTTAACTCAACAACTTCAAACTATTACGTATGAAGACATTTTTGCGATTATTGACTATTTAATAAACTTGTCAGTTTCGAAAACAATAGGCGATGATATTGATCATTTAAAAAATCGTCGAGTTCGATCAGTAGGGGAATTACTTCAAAATTTATTTCGAATTGGTTTTCAACGCTTGTCACGAACACTACAAAGTCAGATTAATAAAACAGATTCAGGTCAACTTTCTAGCTTTACAATTGTTGGAGCAACCATAAAAGAATTTTTTGGGTCAAGTCAGTTATCACAATATATGGATCAAACGAATCCATTATCCTCTTTAACACATCGACGTCGAATCAGTGGATTAGGACCAGGAGGTTTTGATCGAGATCGAATTAGTTTTGCTGTTCGAGATATTCATCCAAGTCATTATGGTCGAATTTGTCCAATCGAAACTCCGGAAGGGCAGAATGTAGGTTTAATCGCTTCGTTAACAACTTCTGCGCGTGTTAATAAATCAGGATTTTTAGAAACACCGTTTTGGCGGGTGATAAATGGGAAAGTAATTAAAACAGGAAAACCAATTTATCTTACAGCTGATATTGAAGATTTATATAAAATCGCACCAGCCGATATTCCGACAAATAATGAAAATTATTTAACAAAAAATTTAATAGCTGTTCGATATAAACAAGATTTTGTAGCCGTTACCCCATCTGACGTAGATTTTATTGCTATTTCTCCAATTCAAGTTGTTTCAGTAGCCGCATCTTTAATCCCATTTTTTGAACATGATGATGCAAACCGAGCCTTAATGGGATCAAATATGCAAAGGCAATCAGTTCCTTTAATTTTACCTCAAAAGCCAATTGTTGGAACAGGATTAGAAAATCAAATTGCAATCGATTCTGGATTAACACTTAATGCTCAACAATCAGGTATTGTTGATGGTGTAACTGCCGATAAAATTGTTATTAAAAATAAATCAGGATTAAAATTAAAATACAATTTACAAAAATATCAACGTTCTAATCAAGAAACATGTATCAATCAACGACCAACCGTTTGGAAAGGAGAAAAAGTTAGTTCGGGACAAATATTAACTGATGGACCAGGAATAAGTAATAATGAACTTTCATTAGGACAAAATGTCTTAATTGCTTATATGCCATGGCAAGGCTATAATTTTGAAGACGCTATTTTAATTAATGAACGATTAGTTTATGAAGATGTCTTTACTTCAATTCATATTGGGCGATATGATATTGAAATTGATCGAACCGCAGAAATATGTGAACAAACTACAAATAATATTCCTAATTTAAGTTTTTCTGATGTGCAACATTTAAATGATGATGGGATTGTTTCTACTGGAACGTTTGTAAAACCTGGTGATATTTTAGTAGGGAAAGTAATTGCAAAAGACGATTCTGAACAATTACCGGAATCAAAATTATTAAGGGCCATTTTTGGAGCAAAAGCAAAAGGTGTTCGAGACACCTCAATCCGCATGCCAGATGGTGAATACGGACGTGTAATTGAAACACTTACTTTTAATAGGCGAACAAAACTAGCATATAAATTTGAAAAAATTCAAATTTTTATTGCTCAAATTCGAAAAATTCAAGTTGGTGATAAAATTGCTGGGCGTCATGGGAATAAAGGAATTATTTCACGAATTTTACCTCGTCAAGATATGCCATTTTTACCTGATGGAACACCTATTGACATTATTTTAAATCCTTTAGGCGTTCCATCACGAATGAATGTTGGGCAATTATATGAATGTTTACTTGGATTAGCAGGTCATAAACTAAATCGACGGTTTAAAATTTTACCATTTGATGAAATGTATGGACAAGAAATTTCTCGAATTTTAATTAATAAAAAATTACGACAAGCATCAATTGAAACAGACCAAGCTTGGCTTTTTAATCCATATTCACCTGGAAAAATGGTTCTAATTGACGGAAGAACTGGAAAAGAATTCGAAAATCCTATTACAGTTGGTAATGCCTACATGTTAAAACTAATTCATTTAGTTGATGATAAAATGCATGCCAGAGCCACGGGGCCATATTCTTTAATCACGCAACAGCCATTAGGTGGAAAAGCTCAACACGGAGGACAAAGATTTGGAGAAATGGAAGTTTGGGCATTAGAAGGTTTTGGCGCTGCATTTACATTAAAAGAACTTTTAACAATTAAATCGGATGATATGCAAGGTCGAAATGAAACATTAAATGCTATTGTGAAAGGACAACAAATTCCAACATCCGGTATCCCCGAATCTTTTAAAGTGTTATTACAAGAATTACGATCAATCGGATTAGATATTAGTACATATCGAATTGATAAATTTAGCTCAACACAATCTTATGAAGTTGAAGTTAATCTAATTGAAAAATATGATCCGTTATCAAAAACATTTCCACCAACTTCAAATATCGAAAATATATCTTTTTAAAAATTTGAATTTAAAATCTGTAAAATGACAAGAACTGAAAAAGAGTTTGATTATATAAAAATAAAACTAGCATCGCCAATTCGAATATTTCAATGGTCACATAGGCGACTTCCAAATGGACAATTTGTTGGTGAAGTTCAAAAATCTGAAACAATTAATTATCGAACGTTTAAACCTGAAATGGACGGATTATTCTGTGAAAGAATTTTTGGACCTAGTAAAAGTTTTGAATGTGCTTGTGGAAAATATAAAAGAGTTCGGTATGATGGGCTTATTTGCGAACGATGTGGTGTTGAATTAACAGAATCACGGGTCCGACGTCATCGAATGGGTCATATTAACTTAATTTATCCAGTTACACATGTTTGGTATATTAATAGCCGACCAAATTATATGGCATTATTATTAGAAGTTGAACAATGCGAAAAAACGTTAAATACTGCTATAACATGGATTGCATTTTCAAAGTATATTCTTTCACAAATTACAAATGAACCTACTAAAACTACAACAACAGTAGAAGATTATCAATTTTATACATCTAAACTATTACAACCTGATTCAATTAGTGAATTATTAAATGAATATAAAATTCAGGCGAAGCAAAAAATAAAACGAAAAAAATCAGGCGAATTAAATCTTTGGGATGGACGAATTAAACGAATAAAACTCTCATCATTGGCTTATTTTATTGCAGAAGATGAAATCTCTTTTTATGGGCTTCATTGGGATTTACAAAAATATCGACGATGTCGCTCATTAAGATTAACGGGATATCCATTAAAACCTTATGCGAAACCAAAACCTCAAAATAGACGACGAAATACACCAAAATATTTGCTACGAACTACTCCACATTATTTAATTGGAGCCGTACTAATTAAAAAAGAATTAGAGAGACTCAATTTAAATGATGAAATTAATTACACAAGAAATTTTATTACATGTTGTAGTAATGTTTTACAAAAATCATTAAGAAAATGGGAATATCAAAGAATTTATAAATTACAAGATCAATCCATTAAACGTCTTCGTATTTTAGAAAACTTATTAGCAACGGGCTCAAATCCTGCGTGGATGATTATTACAATTTTGCCAGTTATTCCTCCAGCTTTACGTCCTATGATTCAACTTGAAGGTGGAAGATTTGCTACTTCCGATTTAAATGAATTGTATCGTCGAATAATTACTCGAAATAATCGATTATTACGATTATTAGAAATTGATGCGCCACAATTAATTATTCGAAATGAAAAAAGAATGTTACAAGAAGCCGTGGATACTTTAATTGATAATGGTAAACGTGGAAAAATTGCGTTAAGTGCAAATAATCGACCATTAAAATCTCTTTCAGATATTATTAAAGGTAAACATGGAAGATTCCGTCAAAATCTTTTAGGAAAACGAGTAGATTATTCAGGACGTTCTGTTATAGTCGTAGGCCCAAGTTTAAAATTAAATCAATGTGGTTTACCTTATGAAATGGCAATTGAATTATTTCAACCTTTTATTATTCGTGAATTAATAAATCAAGGGTTTGCAAGTAATATGAAAATCGCAAAAAATTTGATTCAACAAAATGAACCGATTGTTGATCCTGTTGTTGAGAAAATTTTAGCTAATCATCCAATTTTTTTAAATCGCGCACCAACTTTACACCGTTTAGGTATTCAAGCGTTTGAACCTATTATTGTTCAAGGACGAGCCATTAAATTACATCCATTAGTTTGTTCGGCATTCAATGCTGATTTTGATGGAGACCAAATGGCTGTACATCTTCCGTTATCCGTAGAAGCACAAGCCGAATGTTATATGTTAATGTTAGCACCTCATAATTTTTTATCACCAGCAAATGGCGAACCAATTATTATGCCAAGTCAGGATATGGTTTTAGGATGTTATTATTTAACAGTTCAAAATATTAAAGGTTTACTTGGTTCAAATCATTATTTCACAAGTCTCGAAGATGTAATTCTTGCATACAATCAAGAACAAATCGAATTACATGCAACAATTTGGATTCGTTATAATGGAGAATTACCAAAATCATTAGATTTAATTCAGTCTATTAAATTAAAGGATAAGAGTTCTATTGAATATTATGAAAATATTCAAATCCGAAAAGATAAAAATCAAAATAAAATTGTTCAATATCTACAAACAACAACAGGACGAGTAATTTTTAATTATACAATTCAAAAAACATTAAATCTCCTATAAAAATTAAATTAGTTTAAGTATAAAAAAGCAAATTCTTATGGAAAATTATATTTATCAAAATACTCTTATTAGTAAGAAACAACTCAAACAATTATTAGCATGGAGTTTTACTAAATACGACTCAATGCAAGCATGTTCATTAGCCGACGAATTAAAATATCTAGGCTTTAAATATGCTAGTCAAGCTGGGATTTCGATTAGTATTGAAGACTTAAAAGTTCCATTCATTAAAGATTTAATGTTACAGAAAGCAAATCAAGAGATTTTAAATGCAGAAAAAATTTGCTTAAAAGGTAAAATTACCGATGTAGAACGATTTCAAAAAATAATTGATACGTGGAATCTTACAAGTGAATCATTAAAAGATGAAGTCGTATCTTATTTTAAAACATACGATCCATTGAATTCAGTATATATAATGGCTTTTTCAGGAGCTCGTGGTAATTTATCTCAAGTACGCCAACTTGTTGGAATGCGAGGATTAATGTCGGACCCAAGTGGCGAGATTATGAACTTACCGATTAAAAAAAACTTTCGCGAAGGCTTAACCATTACAGATTATTTAATGTCTGGTTATGGAGCGCGTAAAGGAATTGTTGATACAGCATTAAAAACTGCTAATTCTGGTTATTTAACTAGACGATTAATTGATGTTGCACAAGATATAATAATAAGAGAAAAAGATTGTTTAACAACGCATTCATTTTTACTTTTTAATTTACGAAATAAATTACATGTTATCAAATCTGTTTATAATGAAATTCTTGGACGTTTACTAAATAAACCAATTTATGATCCACAAACCAAAGAATTAATTGCTAATATTGACACTCAAATAACTCCTAATTTAATTCGAACATTTAAAGAAAAAAATATTGAAAGTTTTTACATTCGCTCACCGTTAACATGTAGTTTATATCGTTCAATTTGTCAAAAATGCTATGGTTGGGATTTAGCAAATGAAAATTTAGTTGAAATCGGTGAAGCTATTGGAATTCTAGCTGGTCAATCTATAGGTGAACCCGGTACTCAATTAACGATGCGTACTTTCCACACGGGTGGTATTTTTACCTCTGAAGCTAGTCAACAAATAACGAGTCCAATTAATGGAGTAATCAAATTTGGAAAAATTTTAAAAATGGTCACCCTTCGAACAACTCGGGGTGAAGATGTATTACTAACAAAAAATTCGGGTTCAGTGATTATAATTTCTGAAGAAAAAAATAATGAGTTTGTCGAAATTGAAGTCCTTAGAAATACTATTTTATTTATAAAAAATAATCAGTATATTAAAAAAGATACAATTATCGGTGAGTTATCGAATAGTGACAAACAAATTCGAACAGAAATAAAACCAGTTTATAGTCAAACTTCAGGTGAAATTTTTTTACCCAAATTAAAAACAAAAAAGAATTTTATTAATCGAAATAAACTTTTATGGATTTTATCTGGACAAGTTTATCAAGCACCTATGAATTCATTTTTAAATTTTTATACAGATCATAAAATTAACAAGAATAGTTATATTTTTCGCACAAAAATTATTAATCATCATAGGGGCATAATTAAATCTGTTAATAATAAAACGAATTTATTCCAACGTGACATTCAAATTAGTAATAACAGTTATTTTTTATCAAATGCTCAAATTCAAAAACTTTCTTCTGTGATTAATAATAAAAGTTATTTGTTAACAATTAACGATTTAAATTACATTATTGATTTAAAAATAAAAAATTCAAAAACTTTTCTAGTAAGAAAAAAAAATAATTATTTTGGAACTTTAGTTACAAATAAATTTAAAACATTAACAGGTGGTATTAGCTATTATGATCAAAAAGTTTTAAAAAATGTTCAAAGTCTTAATAATAATATTTCTTATTTTTTACCATATCATTATGATTTAGACCAATGGTTAAACTCAAAATCAAATATATTTATTTCAAATAATCAAAATGAAATAAATAAAGTTTGTTATGATTCTTCCATTAAAATTGATCAATTAAACTTAAAACCAACTACAAAGAAAAAAATTTATTATAGATCTTTGATTTGGATGTCCGAAGAAACATATCAATTAAATTGTGATAAAAGTATTCTATTAGCAGAACATGGTAATTTTATTTCGAAAAATTTCGAGATTGTTCCCAATATACTTTCAAAAACGGGTGGAATTATTCATGTTTCTCATACAAATAATATCATTAATGAGATTTCAATTAAATCTGGATTAGTCTATCAAGGAAAAGGATTTGAAAATTTCGATAAAAAAATTTTTTATCCAGGTGAAATTCTTTTAAATACAATCAAAATTTTACAACCGTCTTTATGTGAACGTTTAATTGGAAAATCAACAGATCAATTATTAATTCGCCCTCTTGAAATTTATGAAATTCCACGAGTTAAATCATTAAATAAAATTTTAGGACGAAAATTAAAAATTGAATCTATCTTTAATGGAACAAATAAATTAAATTATTTGTGTAAATCCAGTCAAAAACTTAAAAGTGCGAATAGTATTAATGTTATATCAAATACATTAAAATTAGAAACAAAAAACGCTTCTAATCATAATTTAACAATTCAATTAATAAATCATATTGAAAAACCAAAAGTAACTTTTTTAATTTCTGAAAAACTTTACTTAAACAATTATATTCCAGCACATCTGAGATATACAAATTTAGAATCTTGTTTATTAATTGAACCAAAACAATTTATCGATACATATACAACTTTAGGTTATTTTGAAGTAATTACATTTAAATCATTAGAAGTTGTAAAATTGAAATCAAAATCAAATATTCGTAAACAAATATTTTTAATTTCAAATGAAGATTGTATAACTGTTTATAAAGAACATACAAAGAATAAAACAATTAATAATTTACTTATTAATAATATTAATGTTAATCAAACAGGAAAAATCATTATAGATAATGGTAAATTTTTAACAATTCAAAAAGGTCGTCCTTACTTTTTTCCAAATTGTAAAAATGAAGACTCATCAAAAAAATTAGATTTAAAATATAAAGTAATTAATTTATATGATTCCGATACTTCATTATCGTTTAATGAATTAAAAAATATGAATTCCTTATTTTCATTAAATTATTATGATATCACAAAACGATTAGTAACAAAGCAATTGTGGATGCCTCGATTTGAAGATAAATGTGAAGGATTAAAATTAGAATTTTCAAAAATGTTCCTGAAAAAAAATGGAAAACTTTACAGTTCAACCGTTCCAATCTACATAAAAAAATTTTTAATAAGTAAAAATAAGCTAACATTAGAAAATCAAGAAAATTGGCAATTTATCATTAATGATTTGAAAAAAAATCCAGAAGCTTCATCAGATGTTCGTCCAAAAGTCGATTTTGACCGCCAAAAGTGTATTTCAATGTTTTTAAAGAGTTCCGAATTAATTGTAAATGAATCCAAAAAACAACCAATTATAAATAATGCATTAATATTAGTTAAATTTTTAAATTATCCTTTCAACAAATCAATTGGTATTCATTCAATAACTGATGATTACTTTGAACAAGAAATGAATAGTGTTTATTGTAAAAATGGTGATTTTGTAGAAAATGGTCAAACAATAGGGTTATTAAATTTTGAAAAAGAAATTACAGGAGATATTGTTCAAGGTTTACCACGAATTGAAGAATTATTAGAAGCTAGAAAAAAACGACCAGCAAATAAACAAGTATCAATCAATCAGAAAAAAAGTTTATTAATTCAAAAAACAAGTATCGATCCAAATTTTGATTTTCGTAAATTAGGAACACCTATTAAAGAAAATGAAAAAATTAACCCACATCGATTATTAAAAGTTTATTTCAATTACTATGGTGTTATAAAACAATTATTCTGTGATAAAAATTCATATATTACATATTGTCGATTAATGAATAATTATGAAGCAAGCTATCGAAGTTTTAAAAAAGTCCAAGCCTTAATTCTAAATTTAGTTCAATCAGTATATGAATCACAAGGTGTTTCAATTGCGAATAAACACCTTGAAGTAATTATTAAACAAATGACAACAAAAGTTTTAATTACACATGAAGGTGATACACCATTATTACCTCGTGAAGTAATTGATCTTTATCATATGCGTTATATTAATGATATTGTTATAAGTCATCAAAAACGTCCTGCTTATTACGTACCATTTTTATTAGGAATTACAAAAGCTGCATTAAATAATCCAAGTTTTATCTCAGCAGCAAGTTTCCAAGAAACAACACGTGTTTTAACAAAAGCTGCTATTGAAGGCCGGATTGATTGGTTACGAGGTCTAAAAGAAAATATTATTATTGGACATCTAATACCTGCTGGGACAGGATCACAAAATTATGTCAATAATTTTAAAAAGTCTTCTCATTATTCAAAATCTATACCTCTAAAATCAGAAAATTTAAAAAAGAATTTAATCTGAAAACCTAGACGCTTTTCTTAACTATCTGTTAATCTTACTAATATAAATGTTGATTTTATTAATTAAGGAGTTATAAAATTTTATGGCTGATATAAGTTTAGCCCAATTCTTAGAAGCTGGTGTTCATTTTGGACATAAAGCTTATCGATGGAACCCTAAAATGTTTCCCTATATTTATACGGAACGAAATAATATTCATATTTTAGATTTAGTACAATCTGCTCAGTTACTAAAAGAAGCAAATTCATACTTACAATCAGCTGCAGAACAGAAAAAAACATTCTTGTTTGTTGGAACAAAACGTCAAGCAAGTGCTTTAATCGCACAAGAAGCCAAACGTTGTAATTGTTATTATGTTAATCATCGCTGGTTGGGTGGCATGCTTACTAATTGGGTCACACTAAAAAGTCGTATTGCGCGCTTAAAAAAATTGGAACAAGATGAAGTAGATGAAATCTTTAATTTGTTACCAAAAAAAGAAGCAAGTTTAAGACGCAAAGAATTAGAAAAATTAAGAAAACATCTAAATGGTATTAAAGACATGGAAAGAATACCAGATGTTGTAATTATTGTTGATCAAAAACGAGAAATGACGGCTATTCGTGAATGTCAAACGTTAAATATACCAATTGTTTCGATTTTAGATACCAATTGTGATCCTGATTTAGTTGATATTCCAATTCCAGGAAATGATGATGCCGTTCGTTCAATTAAATTGATTCTACAATCATTAACTGATAGTATCAATTTAGGAAAATCACAAATTAATTAAGAGATTTAAAATAAATTTTTCTTTTAAACATTACTATAGTGTTTGAGGGTTCAGACGCCACGTAAAAATGGTTGTCTGAACCCTTGCTTTTTTACAATAGTCAGTATACTATCTTTTATAGTAATTGTGTTAGAACAACTAGAATAAACTACAAAAGCTGGTGTAGCTCAACGGTAGAGCAACGGATTTGTAATCCGTAGGTTGGGGGTTCAAATCCCTTCACCAGCTATATATTAATTTTGCAGGTAAATATCTATAACCAAAAAAACATAGAACTTTAACGGGTTTGTAGAAATAAGAAAATTTCAAAGATCAAAAATTATTGGTTTGTTATATTTTCAACTAATAGGCCCAGTAGGAATCGAACCTACATTGGAAACTTAGAAGGTTTCTGTCCTAATCCGTTAGACGATAGGCCCTTATTTTACTATAAGTATGGGTAATACAGGATTTGAACCTGTGACCTTCTGCTTGTAAGGCAGACACTCTACCACTGAGTTAATTACCCATTAATTCTTAACTTATGTATATAGGTATATATATAACTAAAAATAAAGATAACGTCAATATTAGATTTATAATATAAATATTTTTAATAATTCTAATATTGTGTTCTCTAAAATTATTTGTTAGAATAAAACACATAGGGTCGGTGCCCGAGTGGTTAAAGGGGGCGGATTGTAAATCCGCTGCGTTATGCTACGTTGGTTCAAATCCAACTCGGCCCAATAAAACTAATTAATAACTTTAATTTTAGTTTAGTAAATACCTAAAATTTTTCAAATTCATTTATTTACAAAACTAAAGTTAGAAAAGTCAACAATAATAAATTTAGAGAAAAGCCATACTAAATCTTAGTATTAAATTTTGATTTTAATGAAAAATCTAATTTACAAACTAGATGAATTAACACTCACGGTTTTATTTTATATCCATGATGACTTTTACTCTTATGTGATTTATTCTCAATGATTAAACATTTTAATTTGAGTTTGTATCGAAAAAATAAAATAAAAAGTTATAGTTATAAATGTCTCAATTTATCTATTAAAAGAACCTATACCAGAGGAAATAGGATTTTTAGTTTGATCTATTTCCAACATAAAAAATTATAATCCAACCATATTTTTTAAAACGAAAAATAAAGTAATAAGAAAAAGGAATAGAATTAAAATTAAAAAAATTCTTAATTTGGATGTTTTAAATAAATTTTTAAAAGGTGTTAAAATAACTAAGATTAAACCTGCTAGACTACTAATAAAAAATCTTGGATATCGTAATATATTAGTCCAAAAACTATTCATATAAAAATTAAAGTTATAAATGTTTTAGTACAATTATACATTGAGTTGAATATTTAATTAAAATTAAAATTTATAAAATATTACGCGAAAACCGTAAATACTTGACGATCGTTAGGCAATTTATGTTACAATGAGTTTATATCAGAGTAGTATAAGGCTCTGTAGCTCAGTGGTTAGAGCAGGGGACTCATAAGCCCAAGGTCGTAGGTTCAAATCCCACCAGAGCCATCTACTTCAAGATTTAACGTATTTGGTTTTATTGATTGAGGAGAAATGGCTGAGTGGTCGAAAGCAATAGATTGCTAATCTATCGTACAGTTATTTGTACCCAGGGTTCGAATCCCTGTTTCTCCTTATATTGAAGAACTAAAAAAAGTTGACATTTTATTAATTAAACAATTAGAATAGTTTTTAACTATTTATTTTAGGGATTGTAGTTCAATTGGTTAGAGCACCGCCCTGTCACGGCGGAAGTTGCGAGTTCGAGTCTCGTCAGTCCCGTTCAGAAATAACTCTTGTTGTATTTAAAATATAAAATATTAGATATTTAATAATAATATAATAAATATTATTATTAAATATTTTTTATTCACCTTGAACTTTTAATAAAGCAAAACCTAATGAAAGGCCAAATAATACCATAAAAAAAGATACTGCTGCTGCAGTCACTATTTCTGCATTTGCATACGGAAAAATTTTTAGAACTAATGCCATAATATTTAAAATTTTTAATTGTTACAAAGTTTCAAAATTTAGAAACCATTTCGGGCCCAAACTACCAAAGCTAATGAAAATGTAAACATTGTCATTAGGCCTGCCCAACCTAAACTGATAATATCCATATTATATATTCTGAGATTAATTTAAACTGTTATAATTTAAAAGGATTTAAAAACCTTTTAAATTATCTATCTATATATAATTATACATTATTATAGATTACACAATACCATTTGCCCAATCGACATCAACATTTTCAATAATTAAAGATGAATTATAGATTTGTAAAATAATTAATAAAAATATTAAAAATGCTACCATTACTATGCCCATAATTGGAGTTGTTCCCCAACCTGGAATAACTTTACCATATTCAGCATTTAATGGGCGTAAAATCTCACCTAATCTTGTTCTTAATGCCATAAAAATATTTTATATTTTTAATAAATTAATTTTTCTATTACATGTTATATAATACTAAAATGTTAATTTAAATAATTATATAACATGGAAACAGCAACTATTATTGTAATTTTTGTATCAAGTTTACTTTTAGGTATTACTACGTATTCAATATATACTGCATTTGGGCCCGCTTCTAAAAATTTACGTGACCCATTTGAAGAACACGAAGATTAAAAAATAAAACCAAATTGATGGTTTTATTTTTTAACAATTCGAGGGCTTTCTCGGAAGAATACCGCAAAGAAAATTACCATTAAAGTACCAATAAGTAAAAATGTGTAAACTAAGGCTTCCATTGTTTAATCCTGTTTAATTTTGAATAGATTTAAAAAAACAAAGACTCTACTTTATACAGCACCTTGTTTTTTAGTTGATTTGTCACCCAGTTTTTGGAATGCACCAAATTCAACCTGTTCTGTTACTTCAGCTCCAATACCTGTAAATACATCACGGAAGATTGTACGACCGCCATGCCATAAGTGACCAAAAAAGAATAGTAAAGCAAAGTTAGCGTGTCCGTAAGTATACCAACCACGTGGGCTACTTCTGAATACACCATCAGATTCTAAACTTGTTCTATCAAATTCAAATACTTCACCTAATTGAGCTTTTCGAGCGAATTTTTTAACTGTTGGTGCATCTTTAAATGTTTGACCATTTAATTTACCACCATAGAAATCAACAGTTACACCTACTTGTTCAATACTATATTTTGATTCTGCTCGACGGAATGGAATATCTGCACGAATAATACCATCTTTATCTACTAAGATAACAGGGAATGTTTCAAAGAAAGCTGGCATTCGACGAACTGTTAACTCACGACCTTCTTTATCACGGAAAATTGGATGTCCTAACCAAGCTTCAGCAATACCATCACCTTTATCCATCGGACCAGCACGGAATAAACCACCTTTAGCAGGGTTATTTCCAATGTAATCATAAAAGGCTAATTTATCAGGAATACGAGACCAAGCTTGACTTTCAGATAAACCTTCACTTACTGATGTTTCTACTTGACGTTCAATTTCTTGTTGGAAGTAACCACTATCCCATTGATAACGAGTTGGACCAAATAATTCAATAGGAGTTGCTGCTGCACCATACCACATTGTACCTGATGTAACGAACGCAGCGAAAAATACAGCAGCGATACTACTTGATAATACAGTTTCAATATTACCCATTCGTAAACCTCGGTATAAACGTTGAGGTGGACGTACTGTTAAATGGAAAATACCTGCAAAGATACCAAAAATACCTGCTGCAATATGATGTGCTGCAATACCACCTGGGTTAAATGGGTTGAACCCATCAGCACCCCAAGCTGGTGCAACTGGTTGTACTTTTCCAGTAATTCCATATGCGTCTGAAACCCAAATTCCAGGTCCAAATAAACCCGTCACATGAAAAGCACCAAAACCGAAACATAATAAACCAGATAAGAATAAATGGATACCAAAAATCTTTGGTAAATCTAAAGCTGGTTCACCTGTTCGTGGATCGCGGAATAATTCTAAATCCCAATAAACCCAATGCCAAATAGCAGCTAAGAAACACATACCTGATAAAATAATATGTGATAATGCTACACCTTCAAAACTCCAAATCCCGGGATTTGATACACTTTCCCCTGTAATACTCCAACCACCCCAAGAATCTGTAATTCCTAAACGAGTCATAAAAGGCATAACAAACATACCTTGACGCCACATTGGATTTAATACAGGATCAGATGGATCGAATACAGCAAGTTCATATAATGCCATTGATCCAGCCCAACCTGCAACTAATGCTGTATGCATTAAATGTACTGCAATTAATCTACCTGGATCATTTAAAACAACAGTATGAACACGATACCATGGTAATGCCATAGTAATTCATTCCTTAATATAAATAATGGTTTTTGACTTTCTTACAACTAAACTAGAAAAAAGTTATCTATGATATTATTATAATTGAAGATAGCAAAAATTATTTGATTTAACAAAATTAAATTAAATAATTTTAATTGTTAACAATTAATTTTTCATTAAAATGAAAATTTTATAAAAATAACGATGAAAAATTTGATTACACTATAAAACAAAATAAATTTTTAAAATATAAAAACAATTTATTAATAAATTGTTTTTATATTCTAAAAATTTACATTATTTGTTTGCAAACATTTCTTTAGATTTCGCGATAGCGTCTTTTAGTGATGCTTCTGCTTCATCTGTAAATTGATTTGTTGAAGTTACAATATCTAAATACTGGTTATTTGCTGTTAAATAACCTAATAAACTAGCACAATATTTTTTAACATCACCTACAGCGATATCATCTAAGTATCCAGTAATCCCTGTATAAATTAAAGCAACTTGTTGCGCAACAGATAATGGTGAATTTTGTGGTTGTTTTAATACTTCACGTAAACGAGTACCACGCGCTAATTGTTTTTGAGTTGCTTCATCTAAATCCGATGCGAATTGAGAGAACGCTTCTAATTCAGCAAATTGCGCTAATTCTAATTTTAATTTACCTGCTACTTTTTTCATTGCTTTTGTTTGAGCAGCTGATCCTACACGTGATACTGAAATACCAACATTAATTGCGGGACGAATACCTGAATTAAACAAATCATTCGATAAGAAGATTTGACCATCCGTAATCGAGATTACATTTGTTGGAATATATGCAGATACATCACTTGCTTGTGTTTCAATAACTGGTAAAGCCGTCATACTGCCACCACCTAATTCATCACTAAGTTTAGCAGCACGTTCTAATAAACGAGAATGTAAATAGAATACATCACCTGGGTATGCCTCACGTCCTGGAGGACGACGAAGTAATAATGACATTTGACGGTAAGCCATAGCTTGTTTTGTTAAATCATCATAAACTACTAATGTTGCTTTTCCATTATACATAAAGTATTCAGCTAATGCCGCACCAGCATATGGAGCAATATATTGTAAAGTAGCTGGATCATTTGCACTTGCCGATACAATAATTGTGTATGACATAGCTTCTTTTTCCTCAAGTACATTTACAACTTGAGCAACTGTTGAAGCTTTTTGACCAACACCTACATATACACAAACTACATTTTCAGTTTTTTGATTAATGATGGTATCAACTGCAATTGATGTTTTGCCTGTTTGACGATCCCCAATAATTAACTCACGTTGACCTCGGCCGATTGGAATCATAGCATCAATTGATGTAATTCCTGTTTGTAAAGGTTCACATACAGATTTACGACTAATAATACCAGGAGCCATTGCTTCTAATAATTGTGTATCTGCTGGAGTAATGTCACCTTTTCCATCAATTGGAGCACCTAATGGATTTACTACGCGTCCTAAAAACTCATCTCCCACTGGGATTTGGGCAATTTTTCCAGTAGCTTTAACTGTCCCGCCTTCTAAAATTTGGCGACCTGTACCCATTAATACTACACCAACATTATCATTTTCTAAGTTTAATGCAATACCAATAGTTTTATCTTCAAATTCTAAAAGTTCACCACTCATTACTTGATCAAGTCCATAGACACGTGCAATACCATCACCTACTTGTAAAACGGTACCGACATTTTCTACTTTAACATCTTGATCATACTTTTCGATTTGTTCACGGATAATACTACTAATTTCGTCTGGACGAATATTTATCATTGTATTATTTTTTAAGGTAAAAAGTTAATAAAAGATTTTAGTTGTTTTTAAATTTCTAAAACACTATCCAAATGCTTAGCTAAGTTTTGCAATTGATTTTTAACTGTAAAATCAATTACTTTTGAATTTGTTTTAATTAAAAAACCACCAATAAGACTTGGATCAACAGTAATAACTAATCGAATTTCTCGTGCCTTTGTTAGCTCTTTCAGTTTTTTAATTAATGTATTTTTCTGTAAATTTGTAAATGCAAACGCTGTGGTAACTTCAATCATTTTAATTGATGCAACACTGTAAACTAAATTTAGATAACTTGTAATAATTGCTTCAAGTAAATTAATTCGATCTCGTTTTACTAAGACAAGTAAAAACTTACAAGTTTCTTTATTTAGTTCTTTTTCTAACGTTTGTTTTAAAAGTTCTTCTTTTTGTGCTGAAGCAATTAAAGGATTGCTTAAATATTCTTTTAAATCTGGCGCTTTTTCTAGAAAAACTTCCAAATTTTGAAAATCAGCAGTAATTTGGTGCATAATATTTTGCTCAACTGAGTAATCATATAATGCACGTGCATAAGGAGCTGCAATTTTTGATGCTACAGGGTTTTTACTCATAACAAATCTCCTTCTAATTTATTAATAGTTTCACTAATTAATGACGTTGCGCGCTCTTGTTTTCCAAAAGTTTGTTGAGCTTGAGCTACACTACGTTTTAACACTAGTAGAATGATTTGTTGTTTAACTTCTAAAAATATTTGGCGTTCTTTAGTACGGAATGTTGCTAAAGCTCTGCTAAAGCGAGTTGTCAAATCTTTTTTAGACTGATCAGCATCAGATTTAAGTAAAATTCTTTTTGTTGCGATTGTTTCATTTTTTATTTCACCAATAACAACTTGTGCTTGACTTAATTGTTTTTGAGCTTCGCTTAAACGTCGCTCTGCTTCATTTAATCTGTCTTCAGCATCTTGAACACCTTTTACAATATTGGTTTTACGTTCTTCTAATAAAGAACCTAAAAAGTCTCGACCAGTGTAAACTAAAATCCCAACTAATACAATAATATTAATTAGACCAGTTTCTAGAATATCAAGGTTTAAACCAATACCTTCATTTTCGGCAAGTAATGTAAAAATTTGAGAAAAATTTTCCATGTTTTCGAGTTTTTATCTAAACTGTTCAGTTATAAAAAGGAAAATTACGTCTAACAAAAAATTTAAATTGATAATCTAGTTTCAATTTCAATGCACAATGATTGAACAATAGCATCTAAACTATTTAGTGCTGTATTTTTTTTATCCAAAAGATCTTTTGTAATATTATCTAATAAATTATCAATATATTTTTGTGAAATATTTAATTCAATTTCCAAAATTTCTTTATGAATTTTTTGTGAGTTTGTAATTTCTAATTGTGCTTCTTTACGGACGCTATTCAATTCTTGTTCATATTGAGCAGTCAATTCATTTGCTTCTGATAATATTTTAGAAGCCTTTGCTAAATTATTTAAGATGTATTCTTTTCGTTCTTCAATAACTGTTAACAAAGGATTATATAATATTACGTTCAGGATAATCATTAATAAAATGAATTGAATTGCCACTAAAGGCAAAGTTGCATTAATATCAAATAATCCACCAGGACCACTGACTTCTGAACTTGAAATTAATATTGAAAGATTAACCATATAAAATCTATATGTTTTACTATAGAATTAAAAATTTTAACAAGTATATATATACATAATAAAATTTATTATTATATATATATATAAATATATCTATGCGGTTTTAATATTTAGTAATTAAAATCTGATTAACTGTTGAATGGGTTAGCAAATAATAACGCTAATGCTACTACTAAACCATAAATTGTTAAAGCTTCCATGAAAGCTAAACTTAATAATAAAGTACCACGAATTTTGTTTTCTGCTTCCGGTTGACGAGCAATACCTTCAACAGCTTGACCAGCAGCATTACCTTGACCAATACCAGGTCCAATAGCAGCTAAACCAATAGCTAAACCAGCAGCGATAACAGATGCAGCAGAGATAATAGAATCCATAATAAATCTTAATTAATAAATGTAAATGTAATTTTAGAAAAAATATAATTTAATAATAATTTACTCAAGCGCTTCTGCAATGTATGCAGCTGCTAATGTTGAGAAAATTAAAGCTTGTACTGAACCAGCAAAAATACCTAATAACATAATTGGTAATGGAATTACCAATGGCACTAGTGAGGTTAATACAGTGATGGTTAATTCATCAGCCAGAACGTTTCCAAATAATCGGAAACTTAAGGACAATGGTTTTGTAAAATCTTCTAGAATATTAATTGGTAGAAGAAGTGGAATTGGCGCAATGTATCGTTTAAAATACCCCAAACCTTTTTTACTTAAACCTGCATAGAAATATGCGAATGAAGTTAATAACGCTAATGCAACTGTTGTATTAATATCATTAGTTGGTGCTGCAAATTCTCCTTCTGGTAATTCAATTAATTTCCAAGGAATAACGGCTCCAGCCCAATTAGATCCAAAAATAAACAAGAATAAAGTACCAATAAATGGTATCCATTCGCGATAGAAACTTTCACCCAGTTGATCACGAGCAATATCCGTGACAAAATCTAATGCCGCTTCCATAAAGTTTTGCCAACCATGTGGAATACGATCTGCATTGCTAGTACCTAAAATTGAAAAGATTAATAGAATTGCGACTACAAACCAAATTACTACTAATACTTGACCATGTACAAGAAAACCAGCAATATTCCAGTAAAAATGTTTTCCTACTTCTGCTTCCGCTAATAATGTAAACGTACTTGAATAAAAATTATCTGGGTACATAAAATTTAACTAATTTAGTAAATTACCCAATATTAAAAAATATACAGGAACACTAGTGAGTATAAATGTTTTTTATTCATTTTAGGTTTATTTTTATCTAAAAGCTCTATATTATTTTAAATAACTATTTTAACCATTCATATCCTTTTATTTCTAATTCTTTAGCTAATTCGGCTGAACCTGTTTTTATAATTTTTCCATTTTGCATAACATGCACATACGTTGGTTTTACATAATCTAATAGGCGCTGATAATGGGTAATTAAAATAATTGCTTTATTTGAACTCATAAATGTATTAATTCCTTTGGAAATAATTTTTAACGCATCAATATCTAAGCCCGAATCAGTTTCATCTAAAATAGATAATTCTGAATCTAATACAATCATTTGTAGAATTTCATTACGTTTTTTTTCACCACCTGAAAATCCTTCATTTATATTTCTACTTAAAAAAGAAGGTGACATGTCAACAAGTTCCAATTTCTGTGTAATTACACTGAAAAATTCAATCGGATCTAATTCAGGCTTATTATAAAATTTTTGTTTTGAATTATATGCTAGACGTAAAAAATCTTCATTACTTACACCCGGAATTTCAATGGGATATTGAAAGGCAAGAAAAATACCTAAATGAGAACGTTCTTCCGGATCAAGATTTAATATTGTTGATCCTTTAAAAAGAATATCACCACCAATAACTTCATATGCTGGATGACCAGCAACAACTTTGGAAAACGTACTTTTTCCCGAACCATTTGGCCCCATTATTGCGTGAATTTCACCCTTATTGATCGTCAAATTTAAATCTTTCAGAATTTCATTTTCATTTATTGATGTTCTTAAATTTTTAATTTCTAAAATTGGGGGGTTTGAATTCATTAGCCAACGCTTCCTTCTAATTTTAAACTTAATAAACGATCTGCTTCAGCAGCAAATTCTAAAGGTAATTCTGTAAAAACTTCACGACAAAATCCACTAATCATTAGTTCTATTCCTTTCTCCAAGGATATACCGCGTTGTAAAAAATAAAAAATTTGCTCTTCACCAATTTTTGATGTTGAAGCCTCATGTTCAAGTTTTGTTGTCGAATTTTGAACTGAAATAAAAGGAAATGTATTAGCATTTGACCCATTACCAATAAGTAATGAATCACATTGTGAATAATTTCGAGCTCCAATCGCTTTGTTATTAACGTTAACAAAGCCACGATATGTGTTTTTAGATTGTCCAGCTGAAATTCCTTTTGATACAATTCGACTACGACTATTTTTTCCAATATGAACCATTTTACTGCCTGTATCTGCTTGTTGATAATTGTTTGTTAGCGCTACAGAATAAAATTCACCTTGTGTATTGTTACCAACTAAAATACAACTTGGATATTTCCATGTTATTGAAGATCCTGTTTCAACTTGTGTCCAAGAAATTTTAGCATTCAAACCTGCACATAACCCACGTTTTGTTACGAAATTATAAATCCCACCCTGTCCAAACTCATTACCTGCGTACCAATTTTGAACTGTTGAATATTTAATGTTTGCATCTTTTAAGGCAACAAGTTCAACAACAGCTGCATGTAGTTGATTACTATCGTATTGCGGTGCTGTGCAACCTTCTAAATAACTAACTTGGCTATTTTCATCTGCAATAATTAATGTTCGTTCAAATTGCCCAGAGTTTTGATCGTTAATTCTAAAATAAGTAGATAACTCTAATGGACACGTTACATCTTTTGGTATGTAACAAAATGAACCATCAGTAAAAACAGCAGAATTTAATGCTGCAAAATAATTATCACCAATCGGTACTACAGTACCTAAATATTTTTCAATCAATTCAGGATATTCTTGAACAGCTTCAGACAGTGAGGAAAATATTACCCCGTATTCTGCTAATTCATCTTTAAAGGTTGTTGCAATTGAAACACTATCAAATACAGCATCAACAGCGACATTTGTTAGGCGTTTTTGTTCTGTTAAAGAAATACCTAATTTTTCAAATGTTGCAAGTAATTCAGGATCAACTTCATCAAGGCTATCTAATTTTTTCTTAATTTTTGGAGCTGAATAATAAATAATATCTTGATAATTAATTTCCGAAAATTTCAATTGCGCCCATTCAGGACACTTCATTTCTTTCCATTTTTTGTACGCTTTTAATCGGAATTGCAAAAGAAATTCAGGTTCATTCTTTTTTTGTGAGATTATATGAATGACATTTTCATTTAAACCCTTCTCAATAATATCTTTTTCAATACTTGTCGAAAAACCATATTTATACGGTTGATTGACTAATTTTGTTATATTGGTATCTAAAGTTTTTTTTGATTGATTAACCATAAATTTGATACATTTGTCTATTTCAATAGATTATATTTAAAAATTATAGATAGAATAATATGTAATTTTTATTATAAAAGAATTATTGAATGATTTAAAGTAGTAATTATTTAGTTGTAAATTTAAATCATTCTTTTTAGTTATAAAAACTTTAAATATATATTATTTAAAGTTTATTAAAGTCATGTTATAATTACTAGTAAGGTTGTTTCTGAGATTCAACTGATAGAACTAATTTTAAAAAATTAGTTAAATATCTATTATATATTGCCTTTTTATTTTAAGGAGAAATAA